CCTCTCGTCAGACCGTCTGTAGCACTCATAGCTACAGCTCTGACTCGATTATTTCCCAATAATTGCTGTACTTCACAGGTTACATTAATTTGCTTACCGGCGGTATCCTGACCCTTAACTATCAAAGCGTTGTAAATATTAGGCATCTTGCCCGGGGGAAAGGCTACATCCAGTACCGGACCAATGATTTGAACAATACGCCCCTGATTTTTTTCTTCGAGTGTAGAAACCCCAGGACCGGAAGTAGTAGGATTGGTTCTCATAATAATAATCAAAAGTGAAATATGTCGAAATCGATTGCGAATAATTACCGAATTGAAAAGAAATGGAAATGTCCGATATCAAATGGGTCGGTTAATTGAATAAGAATGAATAAGAAATAGAAAGTGAGAGTTCGACCGATTTGATTTTGTTAGTACCTTACGACCAAATTCCATTTTTTTCTCATTCAATGAATGAGTTCATTTTCAAGTTCAACCAACGCCTTTTTTCAAACAAAAAATATCAAGTAGATGAATAAGAATCATGAGAAAGTCTTTTATTTCTCTATCATTAGATAGAATTCTATCCCTATTTTCTATGTAATTCGAACCGGATCTCTATTTAGAATATGATTCATTATTCCTATCTTATTGACCGTTGCTCATTCCTTATTTCAGCATATTCATTTCCGCCTACTCTTGTTTTATTTATCTTTTTCATGTTCATGTATGAATGGAATCCCGCCTATTTTCCCATCTAGGATTTACATATACAACATATACCGCTGTCAAGGGTGAATATTTTATTATTTCGGTATTTCGATGAAGAGACTTTTTGAAATTTTCAAAGATTGGGTTGCGCCATATATATGAAAGAGTATACAATAATGATGTATTTGGTGAATCAAATACCATTGTCTAATAACGAACCGTTCAAATTAGTGGATAGTTGATTTAATTGAAAATTTTTTGAGAAATATTCTCCTGTTTGTGAAAGGTTTCATTCACGCCTAGCTTAATCCATGTCGAGTAGACCTTGTTGTTGTGAGAATTCTTAATTCATGAGTTGTAGGGAGGGACTTATGTCACCAAAAACAGAGACTAAAGCTTACGTTGGATTCAAGGCTGGTGTTAAAGATTACAAATTAACTTATTATACTCCTGAGTATGAAACCAAAGATACGGATATCTTGGCAGCATTCCGAGTAACTCCGCAACCCGGAGTTCCGCCCGAAGAAGCAGGGGCTGCAGTAGCTGCCGAATCCTCTACTGGTACATGGACAACTGTATGGACCGACGGACTTACCAGCCTTGATCGTTACAAAGGACGATGCTACCACATCGAGCCCGTTGCTGGGGAGGAAAATCAATATATTTGCTATGTAGCTTATCCTTTAGACCTTTTTGAAGAAGGTTCTGTTACTAACATGTTTACTTCCATTGTGGGTAATGTATTTGGCTTCAAAGCCCTACGAGCCCTACGTCTGGAAGATCTACGAATTCCTCCTGCTTATTCCAAAACTTTCCAAGGCCCACCCCATGGAATCCAAGTTGAAAGAGATAAATTGAACAAGTATGGTCGTCCTTTATTGGGATGTACTATTAAACCAAAGTTGGGGTTATCGGCTAAGAACTACGGTAGGGCGGTTTATGAATGTCTCCGCGGTGGCCTTGATTTCACCAAGGATGATGAAAATGTGAACTCCCAACCATTTATGCGCTGGAGAGACCGTTTCGTATTTTGTGCCGAAGCTCTTTATAAAGCGCAGGCCGAAACGGGTGAAATTAAAGGACATTACTTAAATGCTACGGCAGGTACATGCGAAGAAATGATAAAAAGGGCCGTATTTGCTCGAGAATTGGGAGTTCCTATCGTAATGCATGACTACTTAACGGGGGGGTTCACCGCAAATACTAGCTTGGCTCATTATTGCCGAGACAACGGCCTACTACTTCATATCCACCGTGCAATGCACGCAGTTATTGATAGACAGAAGAATCATGGTATGCACTTCCGTGTACTAGCAAAAGCATTACGTATGTCTGGTGGAGACCATGTTCACGCAGGTACGGTAGTAGGTAAACTAGAAGGGGAGCGGGAAATTACTCTGGGTTTTGTTGATTTGCTACGTGATGATTTTGTTGAAAAAGATCGAAGTCGCGGTATTTATTTCACTCAAGATTGGGTCTCTATGCCAGGCGTTTTGCCAGTAGCTTCAGGGGGGATTCACGTTTGGCATATGCCTGCCCTGACCGAGATCTTTGGGGATGATTCCGTACTACAGTTTGGTGGAGGAACTTTAGGACACCCTTGGGGAAATGCACCCGGCGCAGTAGCGAATCGTGTGTCTTTAGAAGCGTGTGTACAAGCTCGTAATGAAGGACGTGATCTTGCTCGTGAGGGTAATGAAATTATTCGTGAAGCTGCTAAATGGAGCCCCGAACTAGCGGCTGCTTGTGAAGTATGGAAAGAAATCAAATTCGAATTCGAAGCAATGGATACCTTGTGATCCAGTAGTTCTAGTTTGTTCCTTTAGTTTCAATTAAACTCGGCCCAATCTTTTACTAAAAGGATTGAGCCGAATAAAATAGAATAAAATAAAGAAAATAAAGAAAAAGCAACGAGGATCCCATGTATTTGCATCTATTTTGCATAATATTATCTATATAGATAGATAATATATGTCCACCTTGCCTAAGATATAAATAAAAAATAAGATCTAAGATTTAATAACTCAACGCTGCTATTGTTAGATCCATAATTAATCCTATGGATCCTTAGGATTGGTGGATCCTTTTATATCCCACAGTTTAGGATCATAAAAAAATCAAACAAACTAAGGGTCACAATTTCTTCTACCCATCCTGTATATTGCCCTTTTCATTCTGTGTTGCAATAGAAATTTGTTATTCTCTTATATAATATTATAAGATATATATATATATATATAATATTATAAGATATATAATAAGAGTGCGTATTCTATTATAATAGTATGAATATAATATTATAAGATATATAATAAGAGTGCGTATTCTATTATAATAGTATGAGATTTTACGAAAGAAAATGATTTCTTCATAGTATAGTGAAGAAGAATTTTGATCTTTTTCTTGTCGATAAGAATTTGTATACAACATGGGAGAAATCTCTCCCTCTTTCTATTTTATATAGAAGAAAAGGTTCTATCATATCTATCATATATAGTAAATTACTAAACATTCCAGATTCCCATGAGAAAATCATTTATTTATTGCAATACTTAACTCCCTAATTGCAATACTTAACTCCCTATTATATTACTTAATTTCATAATCTTAGTGATTGAATTTATATGTTTATTACGATAGGAGATAAAATAGTGAACTGATTATTCATCGAATGACTATTCATCTATTGTATTTTCATTCAAATAAGGAAAGGTTCTATGGAAAGGCGGTGGTTCAATTCGGTGTTGTCTTACGGGAAGTTAGAATACTGGCGCGGGCTAAGTAAATCAATGGGCAGTTTTAGTAGTCCTATTGGAAATATCAGCGGAAGTGGGGGCTCCACTATAAATGATAGGGATCAAAATATTGAGAATTGGGGCGATAGGGGCAGTTATAGTTGCCCTAGTGTTGATTATTTATTCGGTGTTATGGACATTTTGGGTTTGGTTTCTGACGAGACTTTTTTCGTCAGGGATGGTAGTGGTGACACCTATTCCGTATATTTTGATGTCGAGAGTCAGGTTTTTGAGATTGACAATGATAGTTCTTTTCTAAGTGAACTAGAAAGTTCTTTTTCTAGTTATCTGACTAGTTATCTGAATAGTAGATTTGGGCCGAAGGACGACAATCGCGATTATTATTGTTACATGTATGATACGAAATACAGTTGGAATACGCACATTAATAGTTGCATTGATAGCTACCTTCGCTCTCAAATCAATATTGATAGTTACATTTCAAGTAGTAGAGACTATTACAATGATAGTTACATTTATACTTTCATTTTTAGTGAAAGTGTAAATGATAGTGAGAGCGGGAGCTCGGGTATAAAAACTAGCACTAATGATAACGATTCCAATATAAGAGAAAAATCGAACGATAACGATTTCGATATAAATAAAAAATACAGACATTTATGGGTTCAATGCGAAAATTGTTATGGATTAAATTATAAGAAATTTTTTCAGTCAAAAATGAATATTTGTGAACAATGTGGATATCATTTGAAAATGAGTAGTTCAGATAGAATCGAACTTTCGATTGATCCGGGCACTTGGGATCCTATGGATGAAGACATGGTTTCTATCGACCCTATTGAATTTCACTCGGAGGAAGAACCCTATAAAGATCGCCTCGATTCTTATCAAAGAAAGACGGGTTTAACTGAGGCCGTTCAAACAGGTGTGGGTCAACTAAACGGTATTCCTGTAGCAATTGGGGTTATGGATTTTCAGTTCATGGGGGGTAGTATGGGATCTGTAGTAGGCGAGAAAATAACCCGTTTGATCGAGTATGCTACTAATAGATCTCTACCCGTCATTATGGTGTGTGCTTCTGGGGGAGCGCGCATGCAAGAAGGAAGCTTGAGCTTGATGCAAATGGCGAAAATATCTTCTGTTTCATACGATTATCAATCAAATAAAAAGTTATTCTACGTATCAATCCTTACATCTCCTACAACTGGTGGAGTAACCGCCAGTTTTGGTATGTTGGGGGATATCATTATTGCCGAACCCAACGCCTACATTGCTTTTGCGGGTAAAAGAGTAATTGAACAAACGTTGAATAAAACAGTTCCCGAAGGTTCACAAGCGGCTGAGTATTTATTCCATAAGGGCTTATTCGATCTAATTGTACCACGTAATCCTTTAAAAAGTGTTCTGAGTGAATTTTTTCAGTTACATGGTTTCTTTCCTTTGAATTCTAATTCAAAGCATTATCCTCAATTATTTTCAACGAATTGGAGTTCATCGGAATAAAATAAAAATAACAATAAAAACAACGTAGTTTTTCTTCGGTTACATAAGTTCACAGTTCAATAGTAAGAATATAAGTAAGAATCAAATCAAAAGTTTTGGATAATGACTTTTTTCGTTTTTCTCCAGATTGAATCGATTTTTATCCTATCCCTTATTTTAGTACAGTATTACTGATTACTAATCAGTAACCCCCTATATTAGGATTAGGGGAAAGGGTGAATTCTTCTTTTCTAGGGATAGCATTTTTTAGGAAAATAAAAGAAATTCTATGTTCCCTTATTACGTATTAAGATATAGAATACGAAAAATGCAAATAATGAAAATTTCTAATCGAAGTCTTGCCTATTTTTATATCTCCTGAGAACCCACATTTTGGACTAGGAATTCCCGTTTTGTTAGATTGTATCCTAACGAATGAATCCTTATAAGAAAAAGGCCTTATTATTATTAATATTATTAATCAGAAGATTAAGGGGGAAAACTAATAAAAAAGCGGATTATCTATCATAGACCCATTTCATGTAGAAAGCTAAATAGGCACACCTCCTTTTGTTCTACATTCTTTTCACTTATGATATACTTATTATAAAATATCTTTATAATATAACATAACAGGTACAAATATTTAATCGAGGCACCCGTTTTATGACAGATTTCAGTTTACCCTCTATTTTGGTACCTTTAGTAGGCCTAGTCTTGCCGGCAATTGCAATGGCGTCTTTATCTCTTCATGTTCAAAAAAACAAAATTGTTTAGCTTTGATGTAAACAAACCCTATCAATTTATTTTATTATTTGGCTTTGGATGATAATGATAATATAGATATCGATTTAGTAGAATATGGTACGACGTGTAGATCTTTACGAACACAAACAAAAAGCAGTTATGCACATTTTGTCTAGATACATGATAGATGAATCGAGTATATACATATAGGGATAACTGTTTTCAAAAAAGAAATTATCGGATCGGAAATAGAAAGTCAGTTTATCTATATGTTATGTTATGTAGATATACATAGTAAGATCATACTATATAGGAATATTTTCTTTCTTATTTTACTTGCTAACCTGTTTGGTGAATTATTCCTAATGGATTGCATGGTATGATCATAGTGCTAGTTGATGAGAGTTACTTCGAGAGCAAAAAAAGAATATAAGAAAGTCAAATCTATTTCATTTGGCTTAGCTTATTCTATCAATTCCAATAGAATACAACTGGATCTAGTATGAACCGGCGATCAGAACGTATATGGATAGAATTTATAACGGGGTCTCGAAAAACAAGTAATTTCTGCTGGGCTTGTATCCTTTTGTTAGGCTCGCTAGGATTCTTATTGGTTGGAATTTCCAGCTATCTTGGTTGGAATCTCATACCCCTATTCCCCTATCAGCAAATCGATTTTTTCCCCCAAGGGATTGTCATGTCTTTCTATGGAATTGCTGGTTTGTTCATTAGTTCCTATTTGTGGTCCACGATTTTGTGGAATATAGGTAGTGGTTATGATCGATTTGATAGAAAAGAAGGAATAGTGTGTATTTTTCGTTGGGGATTCCCTGGAATAAATCGCCGCATCTTCCTACGAGTATTCATGAGAGATATCCAGTCCATCCGAATCGAGGTCAAGGGGGGTGTTTATCCTCGTCGTGTCCTTTATATGGACATCAGAGGCCAGGGGTCAGTCCCCTTGACTCGTACTGATGAGAATTTCACTCCACGAGAAATGGAACAAAAAGCTGCGGAATCGGCCTATTTTTTGCGCGTACCAATTGAAGTATTTTGAAATGAACTGCATAATGAAAATTTTTTTTTTCAGTATGGGCGAAGGAACTCGGGAATACCCTTTTTGAATAGGGCCGGGGTCCCTTTGTTTATTAGAGCAAACCGCGTTCGATTCTATTTTCCCTGTTCCATTAGTAATACCGCCGTGACCTATAGAATAAAACAAACAGACGTATATAAAAGAAAAGAATCATAAGAAGACGCCTTTTTCAACAAGGGATTTTTTATGCATAATAGAAAACTCCATTTTTTAGACTAGTATCTAGTATAAAGTAAAATAAGCATGAATTGTATTCATCATACATATCAGAGCATAATCCTTCGGAATACTGTACAGAATTCATCTTTTTCTTTTTAGGGAAATACTTTGTTTTGTTCAATCAATATGTCAATATACTATATTACTATATACATACAGATGGGTTATCTCTCATAAATTATCTCTCCTTTTTCAAGAGATCTTTATTTTTATCCCCTCTTTTGTTCCTTGATAACTAAAGTATTTGATCTCTCATAAACATCCAACTTTTCTCCCGCTTTCCCCTCGTCCATTTCGGATTTTCTCATCAATATTCGTCGTCAGAAATATCCCTAAACTACCCCTGTGGTGTGGGCGGCTAGTGAAACATTTTTTCAATTATTGATTACCGAGGGAATGGAATTTCTTTCGTCTAGAAATGCGAAGAAGATTCATTACTTATTTAATGTTTAAGTGATTTAATGTTTAAGTTAAGTGAAGGCGACTTTCAAGCATTCATCGAAAGAAACAAATGAAGAGAGGGTTGATTTGATCCATTGAGATATCTATCTGGAACGAACAATATTGGATCATTTCTTCACTCGAAAGAAAGAGGGGCCTTATCTATATCTTATACTTAATATATATTACTTAATATATATATCTTTATATATATCTTCTAGATATAGATATGAGCACTAAACGATCCAAGGTAATAGATCCACAGGTTCCATACCTTTTTATCGAACTCATGCTTCATAGAAATATCAGATTAGACGGAGTTTACGAATGAAGTAGGTTCATTAACAATTCAAAGAATAGATTCAAAGTGCCGAAAAAGAAAGCATTGGCCCCGCTCCTATATCTTGTATCTATAGTTTTTTTACCGTGGTGGATCTCTCTTTCATTTCAAAAAAGTCTGAAACCTTGGATTACTAATTGGTGGAATAGCAGGAAATCCGAAACTTTTTTGAATGATATTCAAGAAAAGGGCGTTCTAGAAAAATTCATAGAATTAGAGGAACTACTTCTGCTAGACCAAATAACAAAAGAGTGCCCCGAAACACAGATACAAAAGCTTTATATAGGAATATACAAAGAAACGATTCAATTGGTGAAAATTAAAAATGAAGAGCATATCCATATTATTTTACAGATTTTGGCGAATATAATCTGTTTTGCTACTCTAAGTGGCTATTCTATTCTATGTAATGAAGAACTTGTGATTGTGAATTCTTGGATTCAGGAATTCCTATATAACTTAAGCGACACAATAAAGGCTTTTTCTATTCTTTTAGTAACGGATTTATGTATTGGATTCCACTCACCCCATGGTTGGGAACTAATGATTGGTTTGGTCTACAAAGATTTTGGATTTGCTCATAATGAGCAAATTATATCCGGTCTTGTTTCTACCTTTCCAGTCATTCTAGATACAATTTTGAAATATTGGATCTTTCATTATTTAAATCGTGTATCTCCTTCACTTGTAGTGATTTATCATTCAATGAATGAATGAACAACTCTTTTGATCCGCTGATATGAATCAAACAATAATGTTACTTTGTATATAAATAAACAAGCAAGCCGTTTTGAATCTGATTCACTTTATACTTCTACCCGTGCAGGGTATTCAATTGCTCCTATATTCCAGTACAATTATTTCAGTCCAATGACAGAATTGTGGGTAGGGAACTAGGCTAGCTACCTACTTAATTTATTGTAGAAATTTCCGGGATCAATGATTGGACCATGCAAAATAGAAATACATTTTCTTGGGTAAAGGAACCGATAAATCGATCTATTTCTGTATTGATCATTATATATGTAATAACTCGGACATCTATTTCAAATGCATATCCTATTTTTGCGCAGCAGGGTTATGAAAATCCACGAGAAGCAACTGGACGTATTGTATGTGCCAATTGCCATTTAGCTAATAAACCAGTAGATATTGAGGTTCCACAAGCGGTACTCCCGGATACTGTATTTGAAGCAGTTGTTCGAATCCCTTATGATTCACAACTGAAACAAGTTCTTGCTAATGGTAAAAAGGGGGGGTTGAATGTAGGGGCTGTTCTTATTTTACCCGAGGGATTTGAACTAGCCCCCCCGGATCGTATATCTCCCGAGATGAAAGAAAAGATAGGCAATCTATCTTTTCAGAGCTATCGCCCCAATAAAAAAAATATTCTTGTAATAGGTCCCGTTCCTGGTCAAAAATATAGGGAAATTGTATTTCCCATTCTGTCTCCGGACCCCGCCGCTAAGAAGGACGCTTACTTTCTAAAATATCCTATATATGTAGGGGGCAACAGGGGTCGGGGTCAGATTTATCCAGATGGAAGCAAGAGTAATAATACAGTCTATAATGCTACAGCTGCAGGTACAATAACTAAAATTTTACGTAAAGAAAAAGGAGGATATGAAATATCCATCGCTGATGCATCGGACGGCCGCCAGGTGGTTGACAATATACCTCCAGGGCCAGAACTTCTTGTTTCAGAGGGTGAATCCATCAAACTTGATCAACCATTAACAAGTAATCCTAATGTAGGTGGATTTGGTCAGGGAGATGCAGAAATAGTACTTCAAGATCCATTACGGGTCCAAGGTTTGTTGTTCTTTTTGGCATCTGTTACTCTGGCACAAATCTTTTTGGTTCTAAAAAAGAAACAATTTGAGAAGGTTCAATTGTCCGAAATGAATTTCTAGGCCCGCGGATTCATCAAGTTATCAAAAAGAGATGCATTTTGGTTGATCGACATTGTATTATCCAAAAAAATCATGGAAAGCCTTTTTCTTGTTTTAGTTATACGGTTTTCCACGCGATGTCGTAAATTACTTGTATACTACTTCCTAGTAAAAGTATGTTGCAAAGAAGACTAATTGATCTGATCCTTTTTCGACCCAAATGGAAATGGTTTGATTATGCCAGTCCTACTATTTTCAGATTGAAAATAGCATGTAATGTATCAATTCCTTAACAAAAGGAAAATCATAATCGACATACGCGCGTAGGAAAAAAA